CGCGATTCCTCTCTATTTGTAATCCAATATACAACTCAATGGGTTCCGTCAAGCTAGCAATATGCTGTGTATTGTCAACGATTTCTACATAAGGCGGTAAGATGATATCTTGAGCAGTTACATATCCAGGACCCCTGACACAAATAGACGCGTCGCAAGTTCCATATAGATTACTTCTTAATACAATTTCTTTCAAATTCATTAAAATGTCATGTACCGATTCTTGAATACCTACTAGGGTAGAATATTCGTGTGGTATTTTCTCAGATTTTGCACGTGTGATACATGTTCCTTCTATTTCTCCAAGCAAAGCTCTTCGCATCGCGATGCCTATTGTGTCAGCTTGACCTTTCATAAGTGGAGACAGAATAAAGCGTCCATAATAAAGACGCTTATTGTCTGCTTTTGATTCAACACACTTCCACTGTAGTGTCCGAGTAGATACTGTTACTTTCTCTCGAACCATAATAATATTATTTGATCAAATCAATGAATCATTTTTTTCTCTTGTTTATCTTGAAATCTCTTCAATTTGTATTTCTACACACGTCGTTTTTTCGGAGGTCTACATCCATTATGTGGCATAGGGGTTACATCCCGCACAAAAGTTAATAGTATACCACTTCTGCGAATAGCGCGTAATGCCGCGTCTCTTCCGAGACCAGGTCCTTTTATCATGACTTCTGCTCGTTGCATACCTTGATCCACTACTGTACGAATAGCGTTTCCTGCTGCGGTTTGAGCAGCAAAGGGCGTACCTCTTCTTGTACCCTTGAATCCACAAGTACCGGCAGAGGACCAAGAAACCACTCGACCCCGTACATCTGTAACAGTCACAATAGTATTATTGAAACTTGCTTGAACATGAATAACCCCCTTTGGTATTCTCCGTGTATTCTTACGTGAACCAATACGTCCATTCTTACGTGAACCAACTCTCGGTATAACTTTTGCCATATTTTTGCATCTCATAAATATGAGTCAGAGATATATGGATATATCCATTTCGTGTCAAAAAGGACCCCCCCCCCCCTTTTTTACTTTTACATCGGGTGTTTTAACAAGTCTGATTATCCTTGTCTTTGTTTATGTCTTGGGTTGGAACAAATTACTATAATTCGTCCCCGCCTGCGGATTAGTCGACATTTTTCACAAATTTTACGAACAGAAGCTCTTATTTTCATATTTGGCATTCCTCATTTTAATTCTGAACCTACTTTTTGGAAGAAAATAGGTTTCTTGAAATTTTTCATCTCGAATCATATTCCCACGAAAGGAATGTTGAAGTTGATAAAAACACCTAATCTTTCGAATCCTTATTGCGAAGTCGATAAATTATACGTCCTCTGGTTGAATCATAGCGACTTACTTCAATTTTGACTCTATCACCTGGTAGTATTCGTATAAAACTACGTCGGATCTTTCCTGAAACATAACCTAGAATCATATCTTGATTATCTAAGCGAATCCGGAACATACCGTTGGGAAGGGATTCCGTAATTAAACCTTCATGAATCCATTTTTGTTCTTTCATTCCAGGTAAAGCCTCCTTGAAGTATCAACTGATGGAGGAGGAACGATATTAGACAACCCGCCCCTTTTCTTTTTGTTTTCACAAATAATTAGTTTCGGGCCCAATTCGTATATTAGAAGGATTACCATATATAACACAAAACTTCTCCACCAATTCTTTCTAGTCGAGCCTCTCGGTCTGTCATTATACCTCGAGAAGTAGAAAGAATTACAATTCCCATCCCACCTAAAATTCTAGGAATTCGTTGGTAGTTCGAATAGATTCGTAGACCGGGCCGACTGATCCGTTTTAAATTTAAAAAATGTCTATAAGGCCTTTTCCTATTCCTTCTATGTCGTAGGGTTAAAACCAAAATTTCTTTTTTGGTTTCTTGATGTTTTCTCACGTTTTCGATAAAACCTTCTCGTAAAAGTATTTTAACAACATTTTCAGTGATATTAGTAGATGCTATTCGAACCACCCTTTTTCTATCCATATCCGCATTTCGTATAGAGGTTATTATGTCAGCAATAGTATCCCTACCCATGGTGAATTAAATTTATTGGTGCTCCCCAATCTTGATATAATCAACATGTTTTTATTGTTTTTTACTTATTTTTTATGAATTTAAATTATTAAGGGCATATGCGTGAGACATAATCTACTAAAAATTCTGAATCTATTTCTTAATCTCTTTCTTTCAAATACCTTACTATAAACATATGATGGTCTTATCTTATTTTAGAAGACCTTACAATACCTCCGGAGCTAATGAAACTATTTTAGTAAAATTTAACTGTCTCAATTCCCGGGCAATTGCACCAAAAACTCGAGTTCCTTTGGGGTTTCCTTCTTGGTCAATGACAACCGCAGCATTGTCATCATATCGTATTATCATACCGTTATCACGTTTGAGTTCTTTACAAGTACGTACAATTACAGCTCTGACCACCTCTGATCTTGTTAGGGGCATATTTGGCACTGCTTCTTTGATCACAGCAACAATAACGTCACCGATATGAGCATATCGACGATTGCTAGCTCCTATGATTCGAATACACATCAATTCTCGAGCCCCGCTGTTATCCGCTACATTCAAAAGGGTCTGAGGTTGAATCATATCATTTTTTTAGAATCTATTCTTTCAATGCAAAGCAAAGAGTGAAGAAAAAAAAGAAATATTGTTTGTCCAAAGAAATAAACCGGGACCTGTGATTATTTTTTTATCCCCAAGACCTTTTTCCTTCGATTCTTTTTATCCCGAAATAATGAATTGAGTTCGTATAGGCATTTTGGACGATGCTATTGAAATCGCCCTTCTGGCTATATTTTCTGTTACTCCACCCATTTCATAAAGGATTCGACCTGGTTTAACAACAGCTACCCAATATTCAGGGGATCCTTTACCCGAACCCATACGTGTTTCTGCGGGTCTTACTGTAACGGGTTTGTCTGGAAATATACGTACCCATATTTTTCCACCGCGGCGTGCATTTCGTGTCATTGCTCGTCGACCTGCTTCTATTTGTCTAGACGTGATCCAAGCAGGTTCAAGTGCCTGAAGAGCATATTTACCGAAAGAAATATGATTACCTCGATAAGATATTCCCTTCATTCTTCCTCTATGTTGTTTACGGAATCTGGTTCTTTTGGGGTTATAGTTGATGGTTGGTTCTGAATTCCATCTCTACTACAGAACTGGACATGAGAGTTTCTTCTCATCCAGCTCCTCGCGAATAATAAAATCTTCAAATTGTCTATTATTCATTGGTATATCTTGTTTTTTTAGCTAACTAAACATATTAATATTTCTTTTTTAAATTTATAGTATCATTTTTTTTAATGTTATAACGAATCTTTATTTTGTTTTGCTTTTTATCCTATCGGATTGACCAAAAATTATCAATCCAAGAAAATAAAGTTTTCACGGGCGAATATTTACTCTTTTCGTCGCTATTTCAATTGTAGGGTTAACTCATGACTTTTCTTTTCCCAATAGATGAAGGAATTAGTCTCTGGTTTGTTTCGCCATCCCGATCAATGAGTCTGTTTTCAATAGATTTGGATTCACAGGTTCCATCGTTCCCATCGCTTCTTACTTAATGGTTAGGTCTGATTTATACAATGGAGCTCATAATGAAATTTTTTCTTGAGCCAATTTTATTAGTCTTTATTGGCTCAAAGCTCTTATTTTTTTCTATGAACAGATTCATTTTCATTTTCTTTTTTACGAATCCATATTGATGCTTTATTACACTGCTTTTTTATGAGATGCCTCATAGACCTTACATATTGGATGGAATTTTATATCCTTGGTTTTGTTTTTTTCTACCCTTCTTTCACCCTTCCATTTATCCACATCTTTCTTATTCGCTTCACAACTTAGAATCAGATTGATTTTTCTTTTGTTTATGCAAAAAAGATTTCAGTTGCTACAGTGATATGACCGATATATCATATCTTGACTGGTTCTTTGGATCCAGATAATGCGAAGTGATGAGTTGGTTATTAGTTCTATAGTTTTTAGTTTATACTAAGAGGTTGGTCTTTTTTTTCTTTAATCCTAACCCTAAAAAACCAACGAGTCGCACACTAAGCATAGCAATTATTTCAAAAGGTCAATCCAATTTTTATTCAACCTTATATAATTAGAATTGTTCATTTTGGTTTTGTTTTGATTGAACAGAAAAAAGGAACGAATTTATCTTTTTTTGTTCCATCACTGGATCGAAGGGAAAGACAAGTAAAGGTTTATTATTCCCCGTCTATAAATATCCAAATTTTAATGCCTAATACTCCATAGATAGTTCGAACTGTATAAGAACAATAATCAATTTTAGCTCGAATGGTTTGGAGGGGAACCCTGCCTTCTCTGATCCATTCGACACGCGCAATCTCTTTTCCGTCGATACGCCCTGCAATTTGTACTTGAATTCCTTTTGTATCTGCTTGTTCAGTTAATTCAATAGCCTTTTTCATTGCTTTTCGAAAAGAAACTCTATTCTTTAATTGGCCGGCTATAAATTCTGCAAGAATATTAGGGCTTCCGTAAGGTTTTGCAATTCTTGTGATAGTAATGTTAAGTTTTCGGTTGACACAATTAAATTCTTTTTGTAGATTCATCTGCAATTCTTCGATTCCTCGCGGTCGATTTTCTATTAATAACTTTGGAAATCCCATATAGATAATGACCTGGATCAGATCGATTCGTTTTTGAATCTCTATACGTGCAATTCCCTCGACGCCAGAGGAAATTTTCATATTTTTTTGTACATAATTCTTAATAAATTCTCTTATTTTTTGATCCTCTTGTAGACCCTCGGAATAATTTTTTGGTTGTGTAAACCAAAAGGAATGATGACTTTGGGTTGTACCAAGTCTGAAACCGAGTGGATTTATTTTTTGTCCCATACCCCCCCATTACTATACATATCATGATATGCCATAGCTGTATACTTATTTTTCGATTTAAGCTTTTTTGACCATC